GTGAGAGTTTTGAAGGTTGGGTGGTCTGTTGTGTTTGTATTTTTGTTTGGTTTTTAAATGGGGGTGGTTTGGGGGTTGGTTTGTGCTTGTGGGGGGTGGTGGTGATTGGTGGTGGTTTTGATAGCTGGGGGGGTAGAGGAAAGTTAGTTTGAGATGTGTTGATGACAAGCAGTTTGAACAATGTAGGGATAGGTGGTTTAGTTGTTTAGTGAAAAAAAATAAAAATCAAGATAAAAAAAAAAAATGATGCGTAAAATAGGATTTTAATGTTTTTTCCTAGTAAGTGATAAAATAATCAATATGTCCGGCAACCATTACACTATTTATTGTCTAGAGGTAGGTAGCGCGCCCTCCATGAATGGGGTCAAAGTGCATCAGTGTCAAGTTTGCGACGACCTTATCCGTCAAACCATGACATTCTGGGTGTTAGGGGATTCATATGTTCGACGGTCATGTGATGGACATGTCAAGAGGAAGATAACACCTGCGCTGCACTTGAGGGGCTTATTGAAGAGACGCTAAAAAAAACCAAGTGTAGGAGGTCGGTATGCCGCGATAAAGAAATTAGGGAGGAGTATTCAACCGACCACTTGTATCTGTGAAGAGCAAGTTAGAAGGAATGAAGCAGGTATGTTCCTGAAGTTACAACCACTAGCGCAAAAGAGCAAGTGTAGGCGATGCATGCGCCTGAGGGCAATAACTAAGGGTATAACTGACGTTGAGTAGCTCGGTTCTCGTGAGAAGCGCGATTAATAGATAACCATGGCCTCTGGCTTGGGTGTTCTTGAAGGCTGTTGGAGGAGAATTTTGAGTAGGAGGTGGGCGAATCCTGTAGACTAGGGGAATTCAAAGGTGTACTGGGACATTCCTCGTTTGCGTGGTGGGAGTTGTGCACAGTAGGTGAAGCCTTGGATGTTTGGGTGACGCTTGCGGCTTGGCCTTGGGTAGGAACACTTGGGCTTTATGGTACCTGAAGCAAGAATGTGCCTGGTGGGATTACTGTCCGTATATCACTTATTTTGGAGATAATGTTTGGGTTTATAGTGGAAGAGCATTACATATACTATGGATTATCCTACATTTCATAGGATGTTTGATGGGGTAAAGAATGTGATGCATTGTTATACATACCCTGAAAGCAAGAGAAAAGTTGCTGGGGGGGGTAAGGGGGGGGGGTGGATGGAGGATAAATTTAGCTGTTCCTATAGTTAAAATTTGTAACGACGGCTTTTCAGGCCGTAGATCCCGGAGAGAAGCTGGGTGGGAATTTATGATAATGTTTGTTTTATTTTTAGGGCTGTGCTTTGTTTTAGGGGGGTTAGCTGTTGCATCTAACCCGTCTCCTTATTATGGGGTGTTGGGGTTGGTTGTGGCAGCGGTTGCGGGGTGTGGTTGGTTGGTGAGTTTAGGGGTTTCTTTTGTTTCTTTGGTGCTTGTTATGGTTTATTTAGGGGGGATGTTGGTGGTGTTTGTGTATTCGGTGTCGTTGGCGGCAGACCCTTATCCTGAGGCTTGGGGTAGTTGGGGTGTTGTTGGTTATGGTTTTGGGATGGGGTTGGTTGTAGTGGTAGGGCTTGTTATGGGGGGTGTGCTGGGGTTGCTAGTGGATGAGGGTACGGTGAATAGTGGGGGTTTGGTGTCAGTTCGGTCGGATTTTTGTGGGGTGGCTGTGTTATATTCAGAGGGGGCGGGGTTGCTTTTAATTGGGGGGTGAGGGCTGTTGTTGACTTTGTTTGTGGTGTTGGAGCTTGTGCGGGGGCTGTCTCGGGGGGCGATTCGGGCTGTTTAGAGGTAAGGTCAGGAAGTAGTTTAGTTGAAAAATGCCAGCTTTGGGAGTTGGAGAGGAGGGTTTAAGTCCTTTCTTCCTGAGAGGGTTGGTGGGGTAACTCTAAGAAGGGGTTTAGTCTTCAATCTTTGGCTTACAAGACCAATGTTTTTATAAACTATTAGAGTTGATTAGAGTTTGAGTAGTTTGTTCTCTAAAAGTGCTGCGAGGGGGAATAGGACGAGGATGATTGTGAAGTAGGAGAGGGAGGCTAGTTGGCCGATGATGATGAAGGGGTGCTCTACTGGTTGGCTCCCTACTCAGGTTAGGACGAGGATGTTGGCGACTAGGGTTCAGAATAGGATTTGTGAGATAGGACGGAAGGTTATGGATCGTAGTTTTGATGTGTGGAGTAGGGGGGTGAGGAAGAGGACCAGGATGGAGGCGGCTAGGGCTAGTACTCCTCCTAGTTTGTTTGGGATAGATCGGAGGATAGCGTAGGCGAATAGGAAGTATCATTCGGGCTTGATATGGGGAGGGGTGACAAGGGGGTTGGCTGGGGTGAAGTTTTCTGGGTCGCCTAGGAGGTTAGGGGAGAAGAGGGCTAGTGAGACTAGCAGAGCGAGTAGTAGTACGAATCCTAGGGCGTCTTTGATGGTGTAGTAAGGGTGGAAGGGGATTTTGTCACAGTCTGAGGGGATGCCTAGTGGGTTGTTTGAGCCTGTCTCGTGCAGGAAGGTAAGGTGGACGAGGGTGAGACCCACGATAACGAAGGGGAGTAGGAAGTGAAGAGCGAAGAATCGGGTCAATGTGGGGTTGTCGACGGAGAATCCGCCTCAGGCTCATTCTACAAGTGTCTGTCCGATGTAGGGGATGGCTGAGAACAGGTTTGTGATTACGGTAGCGCCTCAGAATGACATTTGGCCTCATGGTAGGACGTAACCTACGAAGGCGGTTGCTATGAGGGCTAGGAGTAGGATGATTCCGATGTTTCAGGTTTCTTTGTAGAGATAAGAGCCGTAGTACAGTCCTCGGCCGATGTGGAGGTAGATGCAGATGAAGAAGAATGAGGCTCCGTTTGCGTGGAGGTTGCGGATGAGTCAGCCGAATTGTACGTCTCGGCATATGTGTGCGACAGAAGAGAAGGCCAGGCTGGTGTCTGCCGTGTAGTGTATGGCTAGTAGGAGGCCTGTGATGATTTGGGTGATTAGGCAGAGTCCTAATAGAGATCCGAAGTTTCATCATGTTGAGATGTTTGATGGTGCTGGGAGGTCGATTAGGGCGTCGTTGATGACTTTGAGGATTCGATGGTTTTTACGAAGGTTGAGGGCCATTGGTTGTTTCTGTATGTGGATATGAGGATGATGATGATGGATAGGGCAAATGATCCTAAGTAGGCTTTGATTAGGCCTGAGTGAAGGGAGGTGGCGGTTTTAGTTGCTGTTAGTTGCAGGTTGGCCAGTCCTTCTGGGCCTAGTATTTTGTATCAGGAGAGGTCGATTAGGTGGGATGCGATGTTTTGTCCTCCTTTGAGGAGGTTGGATATACTTAGGCGGTGGATTAGGGGGTTGTAGTATCCTAGGGATAGTGAGAAGTTTGAGAGGGGGGTTTGTTTTGTAAGGATGAGTGTTTGGGCTATTTTTGAAATTTCTAGGGCTAGGGCGATGCCTAGGGCTGTTACGACTAGAGCTGTTATTTTGATGGATAGTGGTATGGTTATTGGGGGAGTTTTTGTGGGGATGATAAATGAGGAGATGAGGAATCCTGCTAGGATGCTTCCTAGCGCAAGGCGGGTGATGGGGGAGGTTACTGCTGGGTTGTTTTCATTTACTGGGGCTAAGGGAGGAATTCGAACGAAGCCGGTCTGTACTAGTACGGTTATGCGGATTGTATATACTGCGGTGAATGATGTGGCTAGGAGGGTTAGGAGGAGGGCTCAGGTATTTAGGTATGATGTGTTCAGGCTTTCAATGATTTGGTCTTTTGAGTAGAATCCTGCTAGGAATGGAGTTCCTATTAAGGCGAGGTTGCCGATAGTGAGACATGCGGTGGTTGTGGGGAGTATTTTTTGGAGTCCGCCTATTTTTCGGATGTCCTGTTCTCCGTTTAGGCTGTGGATGATGGAGCCTGAGCATAGGAATAGTATGGCTTTGAAGAATGCGTGGGTTGAGATGTGGAAGAAAGCTAGTTCTGGGAGGTTTAGTCCGATTGTGACTATTATAAGGCCTAGTTGGCTTGAAGTGGAGAAGGCGATAATTTTTTTAATGTCATTTTGAGTGAGGGCACATGTGGCTGCGAATAGTGTGGACAGGGCTCCTAAGCAGAGGCATAGGGTTAGGGCGGTTTGGTTGTTGTTGAACAGGGGGTGAGTTCGGATGAGTAGGAAGATTCCGGCGACTACTATTGTGCTGGAGTGGAGTAGGGCGGATACGGGAGTTGGTCCTTCTATTGCAGCTGGAAGTCATGGATGGAGGCTGAATTGGGCGGATTTTCCGGTTGCGGCTAAGATGAGGCCTAGTAGTGGCAGTGTGGGGGTTTGAGATGGGGAGGCGAGTTGTTGGATTTCTCAAGTGTTTGTGGTGGAGGCTAGTCATGCTATGCAGAGGATTAGTCCAATGTCTCCGACTCGGTTGTAGAGTACGGCTTGGAGGGCGGCGGTGTTAGCTTCTGCTCGGCCGTGTCATCAGCTGATCAGTAGGAAGGATATAATTCCAACCCCCTCTCAGCCGATGAACAGGACAAATAGGTTGTTGGCGATGATTAGGATGAGCATGGCGATTAGGAAGAAGAGTAAGTAGGTGAAGAATTTTGTGATATGTGGGTCTGAGGCTATGTATCATGTTGCGAATTGTAGGATAGATCAAGATACAAATAACGCGATAGGGAAGAAGGTGAGAGAGTAGAAATCTATTTTGAGGCTAATAGGGATTTTGAAGGTTGTGATGAATTTTCATTCTCATAAGGAGGTGAGGCACTCTGTTCCTGAGTAGATGTGAATTGTCATGGGGATTAGGCTGATCAGGAAAGAGGCTTTGACTGTATTTGTGATGGTGTTAGGGGTGTTTTTGAGGTTGTTGGATAGGAGGGGGAATAGGATGGGGGTGGATAGGGTTGCTAGGGTTAGGAGTATGAATGTATTCAGGACTAGTGAGAGGTCCATTACTTTCACTTGGATTTGCACCAAGATGAGTGGCTCCTAAGACCATTGGATTACTGTTATCCTTTGAAAGTAAGGAGACTGAGGTTTTATGCTCAGAGGCAAGAATTAGCAGTTCTCGTTGGTTTTACCTCTCCTCGGCAGGTAAGAAGGGTTTAACTTCTGTTTTTAGAGTCACGGTCTAACGTTTTGGCTTAAACTATACTTGCATATGGGGATGCCTGAGATTAGTTCAGGTTTAAGGATTAAGAGCATCATGGGGATTATGTGCAGGGCCATGAGGAGGTGTTCTCGTGTGGAGGAGTTTTGGATGGACGTGATGTGGGATGGGAGGGTGCCGCGTTGTGTTATTATTAGCATGTATAGGGTGTAGGAGGCGGTAAGTAGGATTGCGGCTCCTGTTAGGATGATTGTGAAAGCAGATCAGTTGAAGAGGGCAATTACGATGGTTAGTTCTGCTATGAGGTTCGTTGTTGGGGGGAGGGCTATGTTTGTTAAGTTGGCTAATAATCATCAGGTGGCTATAAGTGGTAGTAGGGGTTGGAGTCCTCGTGTGAGTAGGAGGATTCGACTGTGTGTTCGTTCGTAGTTGGTGTTGGCTAAGCAGAATAGTATTGAGGAGGTTAGGCCATGTGAGATTATTAGGATTATTGCTCCTGAGAATGCTCATTGGGTTTGGATTATGGTTGCGGCTACGACTAGCCCTATGTGGCTGACGGATGAGTAGGCAATTAGTGATTTTAGGTCAATTTGGCGTAAGCAGATGGCGCTGGTTATCAGTGCTCCTCATAGGGCCAGGGTGATGAAGGGGTAGTGTAGGTTGTTTGATGATGGGTTTACTAGTATTGTGATTCGTATAATGCCGTAGCCCCCTAGTTTTAGGAGGAGGGCGGCTAGTAGCATGGAGCCGGCAATGGGGGCTTCTACGTGGGCTTTGGGTAGTCAGAGGTGTAATCCATATAGAGGGGCTTTGACCATGAATGCGATTAGGAGGGCTAGGCTTGCGATTAGGCCGGATCAGGAGGAGTTTAGTGTGGGGTGTGAGAGTTTAAGTATTGGGAGGTATAGGGTGCCGATTTGGTTGTGTAGGTGGAGGATGGCGATTAATAGGGGCAGGGAGCTGGCGAGTGTGTAGAACAGGAGGTAGATACCAGCATTTAGGCGTTCTGGTTGGTTACCTCATCGTGTGATGAGGATAAGAGTGGGGATGAGGGTGGCTTCAAATGCGATGTAGAAGAGCATGAGTTCTGAGGCTGAAAAGGCAATTAAGATGAATAGTTGGGCTAGGATTAATGTTGAGGCGAAGGTTCGTTTACGGCTGGTTGGTTCTAGTTCTAGGTGATTTTGACTTGCTATGATTATGAGGGGGAGGAGTCAGCATGAGAGGACTAGGAGGGGGGAGGAGATTTGGTCGATGGATGTTCAGGGGGTTAGGCTTTTGCTTGGGTAGTAGGTTGGTGTGAATCATTGGAGGCTGATGGTGGCGATTAATAGGCTGTATAATGTGATGTTAGTTCATAAGTGTTTGCGTGGGGAGAGGAGAGCCAGGGGGAGGAGTATTGTGGTTGGGGCGATGATTTTTAGCATTGTAGTAGGTTGAAGTTGTGCAGGTGGTCGGAGCCGTGGGTCCGGGTTGAAGCTACTAGCAGGGCTAGGCCTGTGCCCGCCTCGCAGGCGGAGAATGTTAATATGAGAATGGGTAGGAGGGTAGAGGTTGATGACTGGATTTGGATGGGCCATATGGCTAGGGCGATGTATATGGCTAGTATTATGCTCTCTAGGCATAGTAGGGCTGAGATTAGGTGAGTTCGGTGGAAGGCTAGGCCTAGGCTGCTTAGGGTAAAAGCAGAGTAGAAGCTTAGGTGGAGGTAGGACATAAAGAAAGTTATAGGGTGGGAGCTATAATTTGTTGAGTCGAAATCAACCGTCTTAGTTAGACTAACTTTCTGTTATTCTGCCCATTCTAGTCCGCCTTGAATTCACTCGTATACTAGTCCTAGAGTGAGGAGGAGGATGAGGGCGGAGGCTCAGGTTAGGGTAGTAGTGGGGGATTGTAGTTGGGTAGCTCATGGGAGTGGGAGGAGTAGGGCAATTTCTAAGTCGAATAAGAGGAAGAGAATGGCCACTAGGAAGAAGCGGATAGAAAAGGGGAGTCGGGCGGATCCTAGTGGGTCGAATCCGCATTCGTAAGGGGATAGTTTTTCTGAGTCGGGGTTTATTTGGGCTAGTCAGAAGTTTAATGTGGTTAGGAGGATGCTTAGGACCAGTGAGAGGGTTAATATAAATAGGATTATGTTTATTACTCTTCTCTGGGTTTAAACCAGATTCTAAGGATTGGAAGTCGATTGTAATTAGTATACTAGAAGAGTAAGATCCTCATCAGTAGATTGAGATATAGAGGAATAGTCATACAACGTCTACAAAGTGTCAGTATCAGGCGGCCGCTTCAAATCCGAAGTGGTGGTTTGATGTGAAGTGGTATTTAATTAGGCGCAGGAGGCATACTAGCAGGAATGTAGAGCCAATGATTACGTGTAGGCCGTGGAATCCGGTGGCAACGAAGAATGTTGAGCCGTATACTCCGTCGGCGATGGAGAATGGTGCTTCGTAGTACTCTATGGCTTGTAGGGCGGTGAAGCAGAATCCTAGCAGGATTGTTAGGGAGAGGGCCTGGATTGCTTGTTTTCGGTTGGCTTCTGTGATGCTGTGATGGGCTCATGTGACGGTGACCCCTGAGGCTAGGAGGATGGCGGTGTTTAGGAGCGGAACTTCTATAGGGTTGAGGGGTTTGATTCCTACGGGGGGTCATTGTCCTCCTAGTTCAGGTGTAGGAGCTAGGCTTGAGTGGAAGAAGGCTCAGAAGAAACCTAGGAAGAAGAAGGCTTCTGATGTGATGAATAGGGCTATTCCGTAGCGTAGTCCTTTTTGTACGGTGGGGGTGTGGTGGCCTTGGAATGTGCTTTCTCGTACGATGTCGCGTCATCATTGGAATATGACGAGGGCGGTTGAGATTAGGCCTAGGATAAGGAGTCGGGGGGAGTTGTAGTGGAATCATATTGTCAGTCCGGAGGTGGTGAGGAGAGCGGAGGCTGCTCCTAGGATAGGTCATGGGCTAGGGTCAACTATGTGGTAGGAGTGCGCTTGGTGTGCCATTGGGGTTAAATGTTTTCTTGTAGGTAGAGGCTTAGTAGGAGAACGAAGACGTAGGCTTGGATTATTGCTACTGCTACCTCTAGGATGGTTAGTAGGAATAGAACTAGGAAAGTTAGGAGCGAGACTACTGGTATTGTGGAGAATAGGGCTGTTGTGGCTGTGGAGATGAGTTGGATGAGGAGGTGTCCTGCTGTTAGGTTGGCTGTTAGGCGTACGCCCAGGGCTAATGGGCGGATAAGTAGGCTTGTTGTCTCGATCAGGATGAGGGCTGGGATTAGTGGGGTGGGGGTGCCTTCTGGCAGGAGGTGGGCTAGTGAGGCAGAGGGCTGGTTTCGTAGTCCTGTTAGTAAGGTGGCTAATCATAGGGGGAAGGCTAGGGCCAGGTTTATGGATAGTTGGGTGGTTGGGGTGAATGTGTATGGTAGTAGGCCTAAGAGGTTAATGAGTAGAAGGAAGATTATTAGGGATGTTAGGATTAAGGCTCATTTGTGTCCTTTTTTGTCTAGAGGTATTATTAGCTGTTTTGTGACAAGGTTGATGAATCATAATTGGAGGGTTGAAAGTCGGTTGGTGATTCATCGGTTGTCTAGGGATGGTAGAAGGAGAGCTGGGAATGTCATTGAGATGAGGATTAGTGGAATTCCTAGGAAGGATGGGCTTGAAAATTGGTCGAAGAAGCTTACGTTCATGGTCAGGTTCAGGGGGTGGTGGTTGGGGTGATGGGGGGCTTGTTAGAAGGTGGGTTTATTGATACGAATGAGAGGAGTTTGGGTTGGATGATTAGGGAGAAGGTGAGTCATGAAGCGAGCATGATAAAAAATCATGGACCGGGGTTTAGTTGAGGCATATCATTAAGGAGGGGGGGGTCCCTCTTTCTTTAGCTTAAAAGGCTAATGCTGGTCCATAGCTTCTTAATGATTAGGATGATATTATAGTGGATCAGCTTTCGAAATTGGCAAGCGGAGTGGACTCTACTACGATTGGCATGAAGCTGTGGTTGGCTCCGCAGATTTCTGAGCACTGTCCGTAGTAAACGCCTGGGCGGGAGGCGAAGAAAGAGGTTTGGTTGAGGCGTCCTGGGATTGCATCGGTCTTTACGCCTAGGCTGGGGACGGCTCATGAGTGGATGACATCGTCGGCGGTAACGATGACTCGGACGGTGGAGCTTATGGGCACAATAACACGATGGTCGACTTCTAGTAGGCGGAAGTGGCCTAGGGGTAGGTCTGCTGTTGGGATTATGTAGGAATCGAATGTCAGTTCTTTGAGGTCGGTGTATTCGTAGGTTCAGTATCATTGGTGACCGATGGCTTTTAGGGTCAGGTCGGGCTCGTTGATTTCGTCTATCATGTAGAGGATTCGTAGGGATGGCAGGGCTAGGGTGACTAGGACTATGGCGGGGAGGATTGTTCAGATGAGCTCGATTACTTGCGCGTCGACCGTGTTGGATGATAGTTTTTCTGTGAGTGTGTGGGTTAGTAGGTAGAGGACCAGGCTGCAGATTGCTAGTGCAACCATTAGGGCGTGGTCGTGGAATCCTATTAGTTCTTCTATGATGGGGGAGGAGGCGTCTTGGAAGTTGAGTTGTGAGTGGTTGGCCATGTTTGGGTGGAGATGTGCAAGGTTTTCATTTGCAACTTAGTCTTGACAAGGCTATGTAATTGTTTTACTAACATCTCTATGAGAAAGAAGCATAAGTGGTTTATGCGGTTGGCTTGAAACCAACATATGGGGGTTCGACTCCTTCCTTTCTTGTACTTGAACAAAAGGGGGTTCTTCAAAGGTGTGGAATGGGGGTGGGCAGCCGTGGATTCATTCAACGTTTGTGCTTGTTAGTGCTGGTTGTAGTACTTTGCGTTTTGATGCGAAGGCTTCTCAGATGATGAAGATTAGTATGATTACGGCTGTTAGGGAGATGAGTGATCCTACTGAGGAGATGGTGTTTCATAGCGTGTAGGCGTCTGGGTAGTCTGAGTATCGTCGTGGCATGCCGGCTAGGCCTAGGAAGTGCTGGGGAAAGAATGTTAGGTTTACTCCTACGAATATTACACCGAAATGTGTTTTAGCCCATGTTGAGTGGAGTGTGTAGCCTGTGAATAGTGGGAATCAGTGCGTGAATCCTGCTAGAATGGCGAAGACTGCTCCCATGGATAGTACGTAGTGGAAGTGGGCTACTACATAGTATGTGTCGTGTAGGGCGATGTCTAGTGAGGAGTTTGCTAAAATAATTCCTGTTAGGCCTCCGATAGTGAATAGGAAAATGAAGCCCAGAGCTCATAGCATTGGAGGGTCTCATTTGATTGTGCCGCCGTGGAGGGTGGCGAGTCAGCTGAATACTTTGATTCCGGTTGGGATGGCAATGATTATAGTGGCGGATGTGAAATATGCGCGAGTGTCAACGTCCATTCCTACGGTGAACATGTGATGGGCTCAGACGATAAACCCTAGGAATCCGATGGATAGTATAGCCCATACTATTCCCATGTAACCGAATGGCTCCTTTTTACCTGTGTAGTATGTTACTACGTGGGAGATAATTCCGAACCCTGGGAGGATTAGGATGTAAACTTCTGGGTGGCCGAAGAATCAGAAGAGGTGTTGGTATAGGATGGGGTCTCCTCCTCCAGCGGGGTCAAAGAATGTAGTGTTGAGGTTGCGGTCTGTGAGGAGTATTGTGATTCCTGCGGCGAGGACTGGGAGGGACAGGAGTAGGAGTACTGCGGTGATTAGGACTGATCAAACGAATAGGGGAGTTTGGTATTGTGAGAGGGCAGGGGGTTTTATGTTAATTGCTGTAGTGATAAAGTTGATTGCTCCTAGGATTGAGGAGATACCGGCCAGGTGCAGGGAGAAAATTGCAAGGTCGACTGAGGCTCCGGCGTGGGCTAGGTTGCCGGCTAGTGGTGGGTACACTGTTCAGCCTGTACCGACACCTGCTTCGACGGTAGAGGATGCTAGGAGGAGGAGGAAGGATGGGGGGAGTAGTCAGAAGCTTATGTTGTTTATTCGTGGGAATGCTATGTCTGGGGCGCCGATTATTAGGGGGACTAGTCAGTTTCCAAATCCTCCGATTATAATTGGCATGACTATGAAGAAGATTATTACAAAAGCATGGGCCGTGACAACTACGTTGTAGACTTGGTCGTCTCCTAGAAGGGCTCCAGGTTGGCCTAGTTCTGCTCGAATATGGAGGCTTAGGGCGGTACCCACTATTCCGGCTCATGCGCCGAAAATTAGGTATAGGGTTCCGATGTCTTTGTGGTTGGTTGAGAATAATCATCGGTTAACGAAGGTCACAGGTAAGATGGCTGAGTGTGTAAGCGTTAGGCTGTAGTCCTTTTTACAGAGGTTCAATTCCTCTTCTTATCGGCCCTGTAGTGAAGTTCATAGTGAGTTGCAAGCTCATTGATGTGCATTAATTATGTGCCGGGGCCTTAGGCAGAAGCCCGTAGGTTTGGGCATATAGCTGTTAACTATACGATCATGGGATCAAAGCCCATCTGTCTAGTGGGTTGGAAGGTCCTAGCTTAATTAAAGCACCTGAGTTGCATTTAGGGGATGCAGGGTAGTGGCCTGCGGACTTTAGCAGAAACTAAGAGGGTCTAACTCTTGTTTAAGGCTTTGAAGGCCTTCGGTTTGGGTAATCCTAAGTTTCTTAGACAATGGTGAGGATTATAGGGGAGACAGGAAGGAGTATGACCGTCATGGTGGTTAGGACAGCGATTGTGATGTTGGTTGGCTTGTTAGTGCGCCATTGTTTTATGTGGTTTGTAGTGTGAGGGGGCAGTGTGATAGCCGTGCAGTATGCGAGTCGTAGGTAGAAGAACAGGCTTAGTAGGGAGAGAAGAGAGATGAGTGTGGCTGCTGGAGCTATGTCTTGTTTGGTTAGTTCTTGGATGATGAGTCATTTGGGTAGGAATCCTGTTAGGGGAGGAAGTCCTGCGAGGGAGAGCAGAGCTAGAAGTAATATTGCAGTTAAGGGTGGGGTTTTAGTTCATGCGGTTATTAGTGTGGAAAGTTTTAAGACTTTGATTGCGTTTAGGGTGAGGAAAATGGTGGCAGTCATTATGGCGTATAGGTAGAAGTTAAGTAATGTCAGTTTGGGATTGTAGATGATGATAATTGCTATTCAACCTAAGTGGGAGATGGAAGAGAAAGCTAGAATTTTTCGGATTTGTGTTTGGTTGAGGCCCATTCAGCCTCCCAGTGCTGTTGAGAGGATGGCTAAGGTGGTTAGGAGGGTTGGGTTAAGTGAGTGGGAGGTTATGTAGAGTAGCGTGATTGGAGGTAGTTTTATGAGGGTGGTTAGGAGGAGGCCAGTAGTTAGAGGGGAACCCTGGAGTACTTCTGGAAATCAGAAGTGGAATGGCACTAGTCCTAATTTTATTGCGATTGCTGAGGTGAGGATTAGGCAGGATGTGGGGTTGGTGAGTTGGGTGATGTCCCATTGTCCTGTGTGTCATGCATTGGTCATGCTGGAGAATAGGACTAGAGCAGAAGCAGCTGCTTGGGTGAGAAAGTATTTGGTGGCGGCTTCAATGGCTCGGGGGTGGTGGGACTTTGAAATTAGGGGGAGGATGGCGAGTGTGTTAATTTCAAGGCCTGCTCAGGCTATAATTCAGTGGTTGCTTGAGATGGTGATGGTTGTCCCTAGGAGGAGGCTGATGATGAAGATTAGGCTCGCTTGGGGGTTCATTAGTAGGGGAAGGGGTTGAACCATCATTTTCGGGGTATGGGCCCGATAGCTTGTTTAGCTTACCCTACTAGAAAGTAATATAAAGGGAGTATGGAGGATTTTGATTCCTCTAGTGTAGGTTCGATTCCTGCTTTTCTAAGTACTAGGAAATGAGAGGACTGGTACACCTCCATGTTCACTTTATCATAGTGACCCTTAGGGTTCAGGCACATTTCCGGTAGGGTCTTAGATAGGGGGGTAAGCCCGCGTAGCAGATTGGTATGCTGATATGTCAGAGGCACAGAGCTAATGTGAGTGGCAGGAAGTTTTTTCACAGCAAGTGTATTAGCTGGTCGTATCGGAATCGTGGGTAAGAGGCACGGATTCATAAGAATCCTGCTGATAGGAGCAGTACTTTTGTGGCTAGGATAACGGGGAACAACTCTTGAGGGGGGTTGAGGAAGCTTGGGTTAAAGAATAGAATTGTGGTTAGTGTGTTTATAAGTATGATATTGGCGTACTCGGCCAGGAAGAAGAGTGCGAATGGACCTGCTGCGTATTCTACGTTGAACCCAGACACCAGCTCAGACTCCCCTTCTGTTAGGTCAAAGGGGGCGCGGTTGGTTTCGGCGAGTGTGGAGACGTATCATATTATGGCGAGGGGCCAGCAGGCGAAGATAAAGTAAAGCGGTTCTTGTGCAACTGCGAGGGTGCTGAGGGTATAGCTGCCGCTGAGTAGGACGACGGAGAGAAGGATGATAGCCAGGGTGACCTCATAGGAGATTGTCTGGGCTACTGCTCGTAGTGCTCCAATCAGAGCGTATTTAGAGTTAGAGGCTCAGCCTGATCATAAAATAGAATATACTGCCAGGCTTGATATGGCTAGTAGGAAAAGTAGACCCAGGTTGAGATCTGCTAGGGAAAATGGCAGGGGTAGTGGGGTTCAGATTGAGATTGCTAGGAGCAAGGCCAGCATTGGGGTCGCAATGAATAGGATGGGGGAGGATGTTGATGGTCGAATTGGCTCTTTGATGAATAGCTTTACGCCATCTGCCAGGGGCTGGAGGAGACCGAAAGGGCCGACAATGTTTGGGCCTTTTCGGCCTTGTATGTAGCTTAGAATTTTGCGTTCTACTAAGGTGAGAAAGGCTACTGCGATTAGGATTGGGAGGGCATAGGAGAGGGCTATAATGAAATTAATTAGGAGGGGGTAGTTGGCCATTGGAGGGGGTAAGTAAGCTAGGGAGAGGATTTGAACCTCTGAGTTAAAGGACTTAAGCCTTTTGCATTTTCCGAGCTCTGCCACGCTAGCTGGTCCTTTTCTTGGACGTGGTGTGGTGTGATAGCCTTTTGTAATTTAGTTGCTTTCATTACTTAAGGCGAAGGCTTGCTTGTGGTATTGGCCTCACTTTTCCTATCCTTTCGTACTGGGAAGAGTTCATCATAGATAGAAACCGACCTGGATTGCTCCGGTCTGAACTCAGATCACGTAGGACTGTTAATCGTTGAACAAACGAACCCTTAGTAGCGGCTGCACCACTAGGATGTCCTGATCCAACATCGAGGTCGTAAACCTCCTCGTCGATACGGACTCTCGGAGGAGATTGCGCTGTTATCCCTGGGGTAGCTTGGTCCATTGATCAATTGTATTGGGTCTGGGTACTATTAGCACGTTGAGGGGTTGCTCTTAGTCTAGAGGTGTGGTCTAATTTTTGGAGGTTTTGTTTTGCTCCAAGGTCGCCCCAACCGAAAAATGCAAACCAGAAGCTTATGTGGCAGTGAACCTAGTAGGTGGGTATGTGATTTAAGGTGGTTGCTGGTTTTGAAGTTCCACAGGGTCTTCTCGTCTTATGGGTTTATCCCTGCTTTTGTACAGGGAGATCAATTTCACCGATTGCCTGTAAGAGACAGTTAAGACCTCGTTTAGCCATTCATACTAGTCTCGATTTATGGGACAATTGATTGCGCTACCTTTGCACGGTTAGGATACCGCGGCCGTTGAACATGAGTCACCGGGCAGGCATCACCTTCAATACTTGTTTTGGGTTTGCTGAAGGCTATGTTTTTGGTAAACAGTCGGGCCTTGACGGGTTTGCCTAGTTCCTTTTACAGGTTTTAATCTTTCTTAGTGGACGCTCCTCTGTCGGGTTAACAAATTGCTTAATACTGTGCTTGTTTGATTTGTCGTATACTGGTGGTTTGTTAATAATGTGTGGATGTAAGCTTGCGTCGTAGAGGGAGGACCCTGGTTACTCATTCTAGCATTAATTCTCCTATTTGGGTATAGGTTAGCCTGTTAATGGGGAGGGAGTCATATGGTTTTTATATTTTTGTGGTTGGGAGCTTTAACGCACTCTTTGTTGATGGCTGCTTGAGGGCCCACAATTCAGTTTGGAAGGGGTTATGTATTTATCCGCTCGTGGAGATTGTATTCTTTTTTAAAGGAGCTGTACCTCCTTTAAATAGCCCTTAACTCGCTTCATTAGGGTTTGTGGTGTTTCCTTGGAGAAGAGTTAAGAGTGAACTTAGATTCGTTTCACAGGCAACCAGCTATCACCCAGCTCGATTGGCTTTTCACCTCTACTAACAAGTCATCCCACTCTTTTGCCACAGAGACGGGTTCGCTCAATAATAGCTGCTCGTGAGTAGCTCGCTTGGGTTTCGGGATGGCAAACTTAAATTCATTTTGCTTGGTTTTTCTTGCTAGACCATGATGCAAAAGGTACAAGGGCTGATCTTTGCTGTTTATAGCTTAGTTTTCATTGCTATTTCATCTTTCCCTTACGGTACGTGGTCTCTATCGCGCCAATGGTGTCTTTTCTATCGCCTATACTGGGACTAGTAAATGTTTTAGTTGGGTGTTGGGGAGTAGCTTTGTTATTCTAGGTCGTGTCGATTGGGCTAGAGTTTGGCATCAAGACGATCTGGTGTTAACAGACATTTTTCAGGTGTAAGCTGAATGCTTTTGTTTAAGCTACGTCTCGGTGGTCTAAGTGCACCTTCCGGTACACTTACCTTGTTACGACTTACCTCATCTTTGGCTGGATAGCTTATTAATTTATGGGGGGGGGGGGGGGCGCCTGCGAGGAGGGTGACGGGCGGTATGTACGTGCCCCAGGGCCGGCTTAAAGAGGGCTCGATTGTCCCACTTTACTGCTAAATCCGCCTTCTAGGGGTTATTTCATACCCCTTTGCCGTATGTTCTAATTTAGAAAATGTAGCCCATTGCTACCATTCCATGGGCTATACCTTGACCTGTCTTGTTAGCGTGGTGGGGCTATTGCGCTCACTGTTGGGCTTTCAGTGGAGGTGGGCTGGCGACGGCGGTATGTAGGCTGTTTTGGCAAGGAATGGTCAGGTGTATCGTGGATCATCGATTACAGAACAGGCTCCTCTAGGTGGGTTTGGGGCACCGCCAAGTCCTTAGAGTTTCAAGCGTTGGTGCTCGTAGTTCTCGGGCGGATGCTTTAGTAGGTGTAAGCATCAAGATTTAGGGCCAGGCATAGTGGGGTATCTAATCCCAGTTTGGGCCCTGGCTTTCGTGGAGTTCAATTAATCGTTGTTCTAAGATCTTCTTTGATGTGGTGGCCTTATTGGCATCTTTGGCTTGCGACAGCTCAGTTGCTTTTTAATCTTAGCTACTTGGATAACATGCGACCACTCTTTACGCCGTTATAAAGTTAATTTGGGTCTCCTGTATGACCGCGGTGGCTGGCACAGGATTTACCAACCCTGGATTTGCTATGGCTAAGTCAAGTTTACACTCATTGCTTAATATTAACTACTGCTGAATACCCGTGGGGGTGTGGCAATTGCAAGGCGTCTTGGGCTACGGGTGTGGTGAGCCTGATGCCCGCTCCTATCTACCTGGTTAAGGTGTCCAGGGCATCTACACTGGAGCGCGGATACTTGCATGTATATACCTAGCAAAAACTAACAGTAAGGTTAGGACTAAGTCTTTTGTCTTCGGGTGTTTGTGGCAGCCATCTTGACGTCTTCAGCGTCATGCTTTTTATAAGCTACAAAGAC